ATCACTACAAGTGACGGAGAAACACGATTTAAATAACGAAAAATCCAAAATTTAAATAGAGTATCTAGAATGACTGGAAAAGTAGAAACAAGACCAGATATAATTTGATCATTATGAGCAAATCCAAAATCTTTGTAGACAAAGCCAATCATTAGTTCCCAACCATGGGGCGAATGGAATCCGATACATAAATCTGTTAATAAAAGAATCGAAAAAGCTTTTATTGTGTCACTTAAGTTATATATAAATTCCTGAGCCCAAGAGTTAAGAATAACAAGTTCTTTATTACCCAAAATTGAATAACCACTTAGAATAACGAAACAGATTATATTTGTCAAGAAGTGCAAAATCGTATGGATATGATCCTCATTGTGTATCTTGATTAATTGGAGCGTTTCTTTGTGGATTCCTATACGAAGGTTTTGTAGATGTGTCTCCGAGTATTCCTTGATCATTTCCTCCAAAAGAAAGATTTCCTCCAATTCTATGAATTTTTCTATAATATTTTTTTCTTGAATATCATTCAAAAAAATTTCAGATTGCCTAGTATTCCACCAATAAGTAACCCAAGATTCCAGACTTTTATTAAATGAGAGAGAAATCCACCAGGGCAAAAATACTATAGATGCAAGATATAAAAGAGGGTTGAATGCTTTCTTTTTTGACATTTTTTAATTTCGTCTATGAATTTTTAATGAACCGACCTCATTAGTTGACTCTACGCCATCCAATATTTCTCTCATGCATGAGTTCTATTACAAAGTATCGAACTTATGAATCTATTCACTGTTTTGTTTTTTATTTGTGATTTCGGAGTTAGTCTTTGAATGTAGAAAGAATACAGATTCGAATTCAAAGAGTTAACAAAAAAATATTATATTGTTTCCAGATATAGTAATTGGTCAAATTCGAAGCAAGTATCCCCCTTTTCGACGAATCAATGACTGCCTGAAAAAACCGCTTTATTTAGGTAATGAATATTCTTTTCTATCATTATATCAAAATATCTTCTATTTTAAAAAATTTTCACTGACTACTCAGAGTCCGGAATAAAAAAATTTATGTATTTCGAACTGCTTTGATAGAAAATAGAAAGGATGAATCCATTTTTTCGATTTGTTACTTAATTTTTTTTTGTTATTGAATTAAGTTGTGTAGATTTCCATACACATAAAAGACCACAAAAATGGTTTTGTTTTGTGGTTGTTACGTTACGTATACGTCTTCTTTGACTAGAATGAGCGTTATGAAGAAACTTCAGTTAAGTTATGGTATAGAAAAGGGGGATTCTTTAGTTTTTCCTTCCTGCTGAGAAAGCATTCACTCTCTCAGCTCATTTCTCAAAATACTTCAATCGGTACACGCAAGAAATAGGCCAATTCGGCAGCTTTTTGTTCGATTTCCCGTGGAGTAACATTCTCATCAGTACGAGTCAAGGGAATGGCCCCCTGGCCTCTGATATCCATATAAAGGACACGGCGAGCATAAATACCCTCTTTAACTTCTATTCTGACGGACTGAATATCCTTTATAAGGAATCGGAGGAAGATGCGACGATTTTTTCCAGGGAATCCCCAACGAAAAATACACACCATTCCTTCTTTTCTATCGAATCGATCATAACCACCCCCTACATTCCACGAAATTGTGCACCACAAATAGGAGCTAATAAAGAGACCCGCGATCCCATAGAAAGACATCACAATCCCTTGTGGAAAAAAAAGGATTTGCTGAGACGGAAATAAAGATATCAAGTTTATCCCAAGATAACTGGAAGTTCCAACCAATAAGAATCCTAATGAACCTAAAAAAAGGATAATGGCCCAGCAGAAATTACTTGTTTTTCGCGACCCCGTTATAGGTTGTATCCATATATGTTCTGATCGACAACTCATACTTGATCTGGTTTCGTTTTATTGGAATTGAGAGAATACCCTAGACTTTACTCTTTTTGTTTCCGAAGTAACTCTCATCAACTAGTACTAGTTTGATGTGAACCTTTAAGAGTAATTTATCAAATTGGTTAGATCTAAAATAAAAAAAAAACATACCCTTCATATGATCCCATCAATATACATATAGATGTGCCGATTTTACAGTTCAGCCATCCGGCGATCCTGAGATTTTTTTTTCAAATAGATAGAATTCCTTTACCCCCATATCATCTTTCTACAGGCCAAAGAGCCCCTTTTCGACGGAAGCGCCGCATGTTATACCTTCTTTTCTTACACTAAAAAGGTATCTGCGTTATGATACAAGTCTTAGTTTTGAAAAAAAAAATGGATCAGAGTTGGGCCCATCAGATCTAAACAGTCTTATTTTTTTGAACATGAAGAAATAAAGAAGCCATTGCCATTGCCGGAAATACTAAGCCTACTAAAGGCACCAAAACAGAGGGAAAGTCGAAAGTTGTCATATAAAGGATACCTCAATTTACTATTTGTACCTGTTATTATTATTTATATTAATATTATAAAGATAAAGATTAGTATAAATCTAA